AAAAAAAGGTTTGGAACCCTTCCCCTATTTCTGCATTTCATTCTCTATTTGGCCCGCTTCAAACAAAATGAGAAAAAAGGGTCGGTCAATAGCATAGCTCTTTCTTTCCCCGGTCTACTTTCGAAGGAAAGGCCTTCGCATTCCTAATCCGCCCCACCAACCCCGGACGGCTTTCTTTGCCCCAGCTTAGCGAATCGCATCCCCGCGCAACGACATTGTTTGTGCGCCCCTTACCGTTCTCGCTCAGTGTTTGCAACAGCTGGGAAGGCAGTCGTAGAAGCGAAGCCTATCGCCACGCCGACCATCAAATACGAGATTGGGCCTCTTCTCAAAGATTTGATGGAACGGCCCAGCCCAAAAAAGGAAGGTTATAGTACGCGATGCCTTCCATTTGTACGAATCGCGAACATACCACGCACGACCGGACGTAGAGCCACTAAGAGCTGGCAGACCGGGCCGGGCGCAGGTGCCAGATCCGAAAAGTCGAGTCTCGATCAGCCTAGTGCACCAACCACGTGGTACGACGGGCACTCAAAGACCTGGCGAATGATGGCCCACCCCACCCAAGAGCGCTTATGTCATAGGGGAACTCATGGCTGGAAACAATCCTTATGGTTTTGATATCCGGTAGGAATAATAAGAATAAAAGTCCAGGTTGGTTGGTGAGCCTAGTGATAGGAGACTATCTAGCTTGGTTCGGAGAGCACTTGTTGGGTTAAAGATTTTTTTGTTGCTAAATGTTACGGCCTAAATGCTGAACTATTGACCCTACTTGTTCGGATGGGTGTTCACCCCAAAGTGTTCCCGGACCGCATGCATACATCCGTAAGTAACTTAGTGCAACATGGCAAATTTCATTGAGAGGAATCAGCAAAGAAAAGAAAAACGGGTCAACATCAACATGTGTATTTGAGAGATTGTCCTCGGGCTGAGGAGTGTCCACATGAGTTCGTTGAGGTTTTCTGCAACAGGATAAAGGAAACCGATTGAGAAACTTGCATGGGGCTGGCTATTCACTCACTTTTTTCTGCTAATGTGCAGCGGCGAGGGTGGACGTAGTTCAGGAAGTTCATCGTTCAGATAGATGGATACGAGATCATATCATGAAATAAGGAACCTTGGCTCATTCACCAAGGCAACTACTCCTAGATATATACGACTATCAATCAACAGGCTCTGTCAACAGGTTTGGGTACTGGGTCAAGGGCGTTAAGCACTCCTCCATCATTGGTGGTGAAGGGTGGACGTAGTTCAGTAGCTTCAACAATTCATCTTTTATGATATCAAGTACCTCATGACTAAGGTTGAGGTGGAAAATCCGGAAAGAGAGGCAGACATCCTTACTGGTTGGGGTATCTATATAAATCAGCAGCAGCCAGCCTTGAAGACTTGTATATGGGAGGTGCCGGCTGCCCAGATGTTGACTCCTGGGTCGTTGAATGTTGTGGCTAAGTGTGGGGTATCATTCGCGGGAGGGATGGCTTGCGCCTTTCATAAGAAGTTGCAAGTCTTCATGATTGAACTTAGAGGCATCTCAATGGCTCTCACCACAGCACTTGATATGGGTTTGTCTGATATCTGGATTGTGTCAGACTCGATGAATGCAGTGGATATAGCTGAGGGTAAGGCTGCTACCCCTTGGAGAGCGAGGAATATTCTCATCCGTTTGCAGGGACTGAAAAGGAGATTTTCGAGAATGAGAATCTCTCATTGCTGGAGGGAGGCGAATAGAGCATAGAGCGGGGAGGTGCCAAAAAGTAGTCGGAGTCGGCCTTGGGGAACGGATGGCGTCTCAGGGCCCCTGCTCACCTATCCGGAATTGGGTCATAGCTAGTCGCTTTAGCGCGATACAAAGGGTAAAGACTGGTAACACCTTAAGTAAGACAGCTCAGAAAAAGACTGCCGGAAATCCGGGCTGCTTCCCTGGATGAGGTAGTTTCCGCAGGTGTTATTCTATTACGCAGCCACCCACCTATTCGACGAGTCACCTAGGTGAAATACTTCTTATTCATAGAAGACCCTGGCTTCCATTTCTCTATCCTAAGGTATACCCCTGTAACAGGATACTCTGGTACACTGCGCAAATTCGTCGACATCCGGCATCTCTTCTCAAAGGTATTAAAGTCGCTAGATTCAAAAGTGTGCCCTTCGATCGCGGTGCTCATCTTACCATCTGACGCAGTCCAACTTATCCCTGCTAACCTACAACTAAAGCACCATGCCTCTTTGATTCCGAAATGCGGCCGACCATCGGAAGGGACACATCACACACCCTAACTCCACGAAGGGATGGATGGAATAGACAGGCACAAACCGTTGACCCTAATCTTACCAAGATATACTGGTATTCAATCCAGAATGGGCACACAAACTGTTCGGGAAGTGAATGAAGCAGAAATATACACATTAGTCTTGGAGTTAACCCCAGAGGAGAAAGAACCACCTCCGCTTGTCCTAGAGCTAGCCTCAGAGGAAGAAGTGGAAGACCTCCTTACTAGATAAAGGTACTAGCCCTATACCGGAGAGAGAACTAGAATGTACTGAGCTTTCCTCCGACTAATAGGATCGGACAGGAAGAACCGGAAGACGAAGGCCTTCTTTTTTGGTTACAGTCTCTCGGTCCCATAAAGAAGACAGGAAGAGAACAACTGGGATCAAGGTCTCTTTCTGTGGATTAAGAGAGGGCTGCAAAGAGATAGAGGCAAAGGTTGCAGCAGGAGGGAGAGACGGTTCAATACCCGATAACCAGGGTTCAACCTAAGAGAGCTAGTCCTCACCCGACTTATAGACTATATATTGAATATCGCTATTCGTGACCGCAGGGCGATCAGCAGTCGGCCCCTCCTTTCCGTTTGGAATAAAGGAGGATTCCTATGGGATTTACGGGAAAAGAGGTGGCAGGGGGTTCCTACCCTCTTAGAGTTCAGTACCGTGGGAATGTGATTAGGAGTGACATTTAGTTAGATTGGGTAACTCTCTCTATATAAGCCACCTTTCCCATTTCGTCAGCCAACAAGAATCCCCCTTGGTCATCAGTAAACAAGGGAAGTAGCACTAAGCGACTAACAGCAGAGGAAAGACCCGCATAGAAGATAGGCGTATACCTCTGTACATAGCATCTGGTAAGGACGTTATGTACCACAACTATCATACGACACCTCTCCAGAGGAAAGAACATCGTAGAGTTCTATGCCAACCAGGTAAAAACCAAAGTAAAGCGCAGCACAGAAAGAAGAAAGGAATCCCTTACCTAGTCAACTGGTCAATCTGTCTACGATTTCCGGGTTCCCACGGAGCGGTAAGAAGCAAGGAAGACTCTTTATTACAATGTAAAATCCCGTGAAAGAACGTGAAATAAAGTAGTAAACTAAGCCGAAGCACGGGTGCGCAGCAAGGGACTGATTGCCTTAAGGCAAGGACAGATAGATAAATCCTTTGGATCAGTCGATAACTGAACTCAAGAAAAAGAAAGAATCAAGGGAAGAAGGCGATAGTATTCATTCCTCCACAGCAAGCCCATTAGAGATAGGTGAACAAAGCCTATTCAAGGAGTCCCCCCGCAGCCTTTTTTTTAAAGTAGTCTTATAAAGGAAAGCATATTCAATAGGGAAAGCTTAGAAAGAAATGTATCTCTTCTCTTAGCTATGGCCCCCCTAGGGGAATCTTCTCGTTAGCCATCTCATGCAAAGAAATGTAGCTATTATGCTTGCTTATCCCTACACGGAATGATACCAGGGGCACTCCTACTATCTTGTAAAGAGTTGTAAGGCGCACTGAGACTAGGAACTATTAAATTAAATAGGAACTTTTGACTTGGGAAACTCGCTTGCGTAATGGCCAGGAAAAGCAATCTCGACGGGAAGAAAAGAAGAACATGAGATCATGGAGTAGAAAGAAAAGAGGGAGTCCGGCTTTGGTTCATTGGCCCCTGGCCTTTTTCTGCTCCGGACTGTCTCCTAATAGGACTTCGACACCCTGCAGGCTCAAAGGTCAAAGTCATGTATCCGCTCTCAGATTCGCATGAGCTACTGCTCTCGTCCTGACCAAGATCTATTCTCATCTTGTGGGTAATCTCCTCTCTCACTCTCCACTTTGATTTCCATCAGAGAAAGCTGGCGCATCTTTTCGTTCATCAGGCTAACGTCTGTCCCGATGATAGAAGTTTAAGGTGATCAATAATCAACGCAGCTTGTTTCAAAGACATCTCTCTCCATTTCGTTAGTGATTATGCCCCAGCGAGGAACTTAGACTTTGATTGGTCATATATGGAACTCGGATTCCTTCTCCAACCCCTTTCTCATTAGCTCTCTCTTTCGCACTAATGAGATCTTCCTCTCTATTTAAGTTATTATCGAGTTAGCTATTAGAAGAAGGACTAAAGATTATTACCCCCAACGTTTATGGGCATTTTCGGGGCATTAATGTGTTCAAATCAGATTGCAGAGCTTGTGTTCAGCGAGCCAGCGCAGGCTGCTTTCGGTTGGTTTCAACTCTAAGTTGGAGCAACTCACTCATGTTCCAACACCTACTGATGGCATCATCCCCTAAGACCGGAAAGTGTTCAAACCAAGATGGGCGTGGATGACAAGTTTCAAGAAGACAGGTGGGTTCTAAGGAGGGGAGCATGGTTTGGCCATAGACGCGGGATTAGGATACCGCTATTTGACGAGTCCTGTTTCCCAGCTCTCAGTCCTGTTCCCATTCACGGAACACTTTCGATATCGGCTTTATTCTCCGATTGCAGCTTACTATTTTAATGAGTTATTAAACATTCTCTCGACAGGTTTGAGAGCGCAGGGGGAGACCAGAGGTTTGGAACCCCGAGCCTAAGGCCTTCAATGATACTCGGAGTGCCAAGGAAGGCCTTAGGCCAACGTGTTCGATGTCTAACAGTATTTCAGAGTGGCTCATATACCGGAAGCAGATAAAGTTAGCATTACTTCCATGTATCTTGTGTGTGATGTTAAATTATGGTGGAGAACCAGAGTTTAGGATTCTTCACGCCAACCTATCACCGATTGGCCAGAGATGAAACAAGAGCTGAGAAAGATGTTTTTGCCGTGTAATGAATAATGGCTAGCAAGAGACTGATTAAGGCGTTTGAGGCAAACGGGTTCAGTTAGAGAGTATGTGAAGAGCTTCCAATCTCTGATGCTCGAAGTGGGTAGTATAAGTGAGGTAAATTTATTTACAACTTTATGGCTGGGTTGCAGTTGTGGGTTCAGAACGAACTTAGAAGGGAGAAAGTGAGATCGATTCTATGGGCTAACGAGAGCAGGAAATCCACAGTTTATTGATCGAGAAGGTAATGGACCTGATAAACTAAGCTAAGGATTTACCTTAGAGAAATAGCTTTCTAGGCGGAGACGCCAAAGCTAAGTCTAGACATCTTTCTTTCTCTCTTTCTTCCTTGCTTAGAATAGAAATGGAAGGATAGCTACTTATACCGGTACCGGGAAGTAGAAGGATTCCACAAATATTCTAGAGAGTTACTTGCTCTTGGGATTGGGAAGACTTGCTATTCTCTTGAGTTGAGCTACTCTCCCGGATAGTTACGGAGTTACTTCCTCAACTTCTCAGTAGAGCTTCTCCCCTTGGGAATAGGGATTACTTGCTAACAACAGAAAAGTAAGAACAACAGTGAGGATTGGAATCTACAACTATTCTCTTTCCTCAAGTAAATGGGGATTTGGTTAGCTAAAAGCGTAGTTGGATATAACCTTAATATACTTCCAACATGTGGTTACAAGAGATGATAAACTAATGACCTTGGAGATGAAGTCCTATGAGGATGAATCGATCAACTAGATCTCTTTCCTAACTTCCTCTCCGTCGAGCTTCCTTTGGTCGCCTCGCTCAATTAATGATCATTTTCCCGGCACACTTCCTATCTTGCTATGGGTACGTTGAATCCCGGCCTAGAAAAGACCAGGAAAGATAACCTGACTTCTCTACGGATATCCCAACTTCAGCCCCAACAACCCCTGCTGACTCGCCCAATCCAGTAGCCAGTGGAACGGAAGATTGAAAGTTCCAAGGAAATGCCTAAATGAAACCTATCTTAGGGCTTCCAGAGAGAAGGAAATCCTTACTTTATAGTCGCATGCGAGTTGGGCCGAGAAAACAAGGATTAAAAGCTTTAGCCACGAAATCCTATTCGAGTTCTAGCTCTGAAGATTAATCGATATCTTATCTGAGTGAGGGAAAGAGAGAAGAGACGAAGGAGATATGCTTGAGAATACCTACTTTTCTTTTCAAGAAAGGGGATGGGATTTCGGGGAGAGCTATTATGCTTTAGCTCAATCCACCAGTCCTTACGAAGGACAGGATTTGATAAATCAACTCATAGACTAATGAAAAGAAAGAACTTTCTTGTCTAATCGAATTATTCAACATAGAGCTGAACTTCCAAAAGGAGACCAATGTTAATAAAACAAAGAGAAGAAGAAGAGGGGTAAGTGGGCTTCTTTCACCTTTAGGAGTGGGATGGGACAGCTGAGGATATAGTGAGTGTGCCGCGAGTGAGAGATCAATTGTGTCCTCAATTGTTCCTCTCTGGTCCCATATGTATTCCAATCTTCAGTCTCATTTCTCACAACTATCTTTTAGAAGCAGATAGTTCACAGTGCTTATCCTATAGAATTGAAAGAATATATCACAAATGTCTAAGTTTTCACTAATTAGGGAGAAGGTTTTTGGCAGCGAGATGGGAAGTCTTGAAAAGACCGAATTGATGGCAAAACTTCTTCATATAATAGATCTGCTTTGGAAAGGTACCAAAAGATATCAGGAAAGGCATTCGAAAAAAGACCTGGAAAACCTAAAGCTAACAGCTAGAGGGAAGGATAACTGAAGACGATTATATGCATTTGTGACAATAGGCCATAGACCCTCGAGAGGAAAAGCTAGCAGAGAGTCGAATTGATCCAATGATCAAAAAATTTCATATTAATAGTAATCCCGAGAGACACTCATTCCCCCTAGAGGCTCTATCTCTTCCCTTCCCTGCTTTCAAAGCTACACTTGCTCCCGGCTGTTACACGTGTTTACGAGCCAGATTACGAGGAAGAGGCTCCTGCAGAGACGCCGTTGAATGCAGCCCCAGAGTCCCGAGCTGCCTGAACCCCGGAAGTGACTTCCTTTCCCGCCTTAAGTCCTTCGTTTTCATTCTCTTTTTATTGGAATGGAAGCATTCTTAGTTAAGGGTCAATGTTTTGATAATGTCTACCTCCTTACCCCAAGCAAGTAAGGATTTTGCTTTCTTCCCTCACTCGGCTCAGTGATTGAAGTTGCTCGCCTAGCCTTGAGTGGTAGGGTCGTAATTTGAGAAATTCCCCTAGTCTTTAGTCGGCTAAGTGCCTTGATCTTTCCGTCGGTTCAGCCCCCACCAAAAGAAGACATTCTTATGCTTTCCCGGCTCGATTCGCTAAAAGACCGCCCATAGATAGGTATGTATCCCCGCTGACCAATGGTAATGGTATCCCACAACCTCCGATTTCAAATCGAAATTGATATTCGGGCATTTTTATTAAGCAAGTTCTCTTTCTGTATAGATAGGCTCCACTCTCAACTGGCAAGGAGTTCCTCTTTCAAGACAAGAGTAAAAAAGTTATTAGTCTTCGATTCACCGAGTCGGAAGAGAGCGACAAGGGCTATATATAGAGTAAACCAAGCACAGCAACGAACGAGATAGTCTTACTATACGGAGGAGACGGAGACTAACAAGTAGACTATGATACTATCTCTTGTACAAGAGATAAGACATGGGAACAGACCCGCTTCTAGAGATTACGAATAGCGTGTGGACTTGCTTACATGTTCGGATGAGAACAGACGAGCAGCAGCCGGATGAGAGCACTAGCTAGCGAGATAAGCGTATGGCACTTTCTTAAACTATAGAATCACATGAGAGCTTTAGGAGATGAAACAATCAACATCTGGACTGGAACTCGCGGAGACCGAGAAAGGCGGATGTCATTGTGTCTGATACCGTACTTGAATCCATTCAATTCCTATATATCCCGCAGCGAGCCAATAGAGAATCGGGCACGACGTCAACCTTCTTCAGCCTTAGCCAAGAACCCCTCTCCTTACCGCTTCGTGGGTCTATAAGCACTTTAACACCCTATATCGGACTTCGGGTCGATCGGACCTCCGCTAAAAAATCAAGAAAAGAAGTCAACCCTTACCACGAACGAAAGAGTAAATGAATGATGGAATAAAGCCTGTCCGCGAGCCCGAAAACCTCTTTCCTTTCTTTCCTGGCCGAATCAACTCTTCATTTTCGAAATGCTGGTTTTGAGTCATTTAGTTTTAGTTAGTAAATATATCTTTGTCTTTTTTCCCGGATCATGATAATATGAGCTAACTCTCAAGACAAGAATAGAAGTCTAGAAGCCCCTAAAAGCGCATTAAAAGAGAAGGGCTCCCCCCTTCAACGTCAATCAATGTGGAAGGGAAAAGAAAAAGAAAGCAACCTACTACTCTAGGTCTAGTGCTACTCGCAGTAGATTCAACCATCACCCTTCAGGGCAGTTCTTCCTTATGAAGGTGGGACTGTAAAAGCACCGGTTGAAGTACCAACTCCAACTACTGCAGCTACGGCTGCGGATCTATCTAGTCCTTTGATCTAGTCTAATAGTTTTCCCGGTAGCCGGTAGAAGTAGAATGATACTATAGCCGAAAGTCCTACTATGGTTTAGGTTTGTTTCCGCAGCATCAAGCGACAGAAAAGAAGGTAGAACTTGAGTCGCTTCCGGTATCATAGTTGGCGCTCATCAAGTCTTTCCGGCATTTGATCCCTTTCACATGGGGATAGGAAAGGCTTAAACATTTTTAGAGCCACCTAAAAAGGTGAAGACGGTCAAGCAAGAAGACCAAGGGCATTCATCCTTGTGCTTTTGCCTCGACATCCAATCTCTGTACGGCTGACTCTACAGGCCAATATCACCAGCACCTAAGAAGATGGAAGAGGATAAGGCTGAAATGCAAGATCCACATTTAGAGAGGTCTTTCGGCTTGGACAAGACACATGTATCGGATTTGGATACGTGGGCTGTGGCTGCTGCTTTTCAGGGACTAGGCAATGTTAATTAGCCTCAACCATCATACCACCCTGGGTAAAAACCTCTTCACAAGTGGGCTCCACCTCGAGAAGAGAAAATATGGAACCGGGGACTGGATTGGTTAGGAGAACTAGATGTGAGCTTTTTGTTTGGACCAGTTGGGCTTTCCCCTTGTCTTTGCATCCCATTCTTTCCAAATCTTGTTGGATCCAGCCTTTTTCCGGGTTCGGGTCGGGGTTATCATACCTGGCAAAAAAGTAGGCTGAACACGGGTCGGTTTTGGATCCGCCTGACCCGAGAAAGTTCCCGCCAATGCCGGTCGTTCAGAGCTGCTTGTTCCTCTGGCGAAACCTCCGTCCCCGACGATGATGAGGGACATAATGAAAATGCATGCTCACATGTAAAGAACCCTGCTCGTCCATAGCGGCCGCACTGGAAACAAATAGAGGTTCAGGCCTTCATATTCGACTCTTTGCCATTTACCCCTTCAAATAGGGGAGCTTTTCCAAGTCCACTTCGACACTCAGTCTAGAAAACCTACCTCTACTTGTTCCCGCAGTTATTAAGTCCAGTATAATGGGCTTCCCTATGATATCCAAAATTTCGTCGAGGATCTCACGATCTCCACCGGCATCCCGGAGAATCTGACCCAACAATTTCTGAAATCTCCATCTCCCGCCACCATATCTCTGTAGGTCTTGGTGGTGGCCAAAGGATTACCGATATCCGAGATGATCATACGATCCTCTCCCACAACTGGCACAATGCCCTTAGAGTCTGTATATGCATATATATTAGACTCTGTTGAAGCTGAACATGGAGAATTTACTATCTAATCAGCGGAATGCGGCTTAGTCTTGAGCCCTTCAACCTTCCTTCCCCCCCCCAGTCCCACTATTGTACCAGTCCACATTGGGACTGAGCCTGATCTCATACGAAATCAATGCTGCCATCCTCCTGGCAAAGCACAAGATGATGTGACGCTCAGGGACGCCTAAAGTCAACTATTGGATAGTCTTGGGAAAGGGGGTAAATCAAAAGGCGATCTCATCCCCAGGGAGTACCACCCCTTTCCCAGCTCGGGGATGTGTCATGCCCTGAGTAGAGACAAGGAATGGTTGATCGCCTTCACCACCTACTAAGTATCCACTAGGACCAAAAGGACCAGTGGAGGCATAAGGACCAAGAATTGGCACTTGGTAATGGATACCCAGAGAGGCCACTAAAGCGTAACACTTCTATAGTTGACCCAACCTTAAAAGATGTTGATCTCTTCGGTCAATCTTCCAGTGAAGCAGTACTATTATAAAATAACTGTTCAATGGTTACGTCTGGACGCAAAGCCCTCATGTAGTACCAACGACAGTATCGAAGCCAAGACCTTACCCATGCTCTAAGAAGACTCCATTCAAGGAAATCCTTCATCCCAGGCATCTCAAAGAGATCGTCCGGAATAAGGCGTAATTGGTGCCATCTCCTTTCGAAGAAAAGCAACCAATAAGCCTTCTACGTAGCAATTCAAGGGAAGGCCTCGCCCCAGCATTGAATGGTAGCGAAGGGCGGGTCCACATAGCCCAGACCCTATCGTAGTGAGGAGACCGAGCATGGTCGATTTGACCAAGGCATCGAATAGGCTCTGGGACTTTCAGGATATGCCTTACCTGATGAAAAATGAATTTCTTTTCACGAATCAGGAAAGCAGGAAGAAAACCTCGAACTTAGTCCCGCTAACCGCTTCTTGCTAACAAAGGAGAGCGCACCGTCACTTACATTACACTCCCTTTTGAATGTCCATCTTTAGAAGAAAAGATTTCCGACATGAAAGAGAATGAACTCGAAAGCCTCTTTGAGACAAATCCGCGAATAAGACAAGCAACAGACTTAATCTAAGAGGAAGGCAAGGGTGGACGTAGTTCAGTCATTATCATTCATACAGCTGATCTGCGCCAAAATCTCTCTTTTCTATTTATCGATATAACAGCGGATATGCGAACAGCAGATATGATCACAGTAGCTGCTACTTCTTCCTAAGAGGAGAAAGAAAGCCGACCTTTTGGCTCGCTTCCGACTGTCTTGCCCAGAATGACTGGAATGAGACCGTAAGCGTGCTACCTTCCCTTCTTCCCTGCCTTCCTTGGCCGGAAGATTCTATGCTCTTTCAAGCCCTTCCATCAATGAATGTGCTTGCTACAAGCACTCCAATAAGCCTACCTACCATTCCGATGCCATATAACAGATCTTGCAGCAATCCCTACCGGAGCAGAGAATGAATTCATACTACCACACGGAAACCGTGCAACCCCGTGACGTGATTTGGGCATAGATCATCTTTCCCTTCTACGACGGCTAGTGAAATCATAAAAAGTTCGCTCCCCTTGGGCATGAAGCCATTGGATCAGGGCATCAAATCACAGGCGAAAGGTATTCGGAGTTCTTCCCCGGCAAAGCAAAGTCCTTACTTTGACTTAGACTTACCCGAATCAAGTCAAGGCGATGAAGCAGGCTCAAGGCCCATCTTATTATAAGAGTTCTCTCTCTCTCCGGGAATCATAGCCTAGTCAAGTACCCCAGAAAGGGAATCCACTTCTGACGAGAATCCTTCTAACTCTTTTTTTCAAGTCAAGAATGTGTAAACCGAGGCCATTGAATCTGCTGCAGATGTCATCATAGAAGAAGAAGCTGTTCTTCTTTTTGCTGAATCAGCTACTAATCACACGTTTGGAATCGATCTAGCTGCTTAGCTTATCTTATGTGGTTTGGGCATACGGATTCGACTAGCATTCACGTGGGTAGCATTTTAATGCGGGGAGCAATCACCCGAAAGCACGGGATTCGACTTGACTTTCTTTCCGATGGTCCTATCCTATTAGAAATAAGTAAATAGTGGATCTTCGACTAGCAGCTTTTTTCGTGGAAATCTTAGTCGGTAGTGGCTTTTTTGCTTTGACCAGGCCAAAGGCGAAAGGCGAAAAAGAGAGGAAAAAGGCAATTCCTTCTCTTCTGTTGTCACAAGAAGGGACTAGTTTCCTAGCCAAGCCAGGGAATCTACGATCGATTGTAAAAAAATATCCCACTACGGGGTAAGAAGCAGGGGAGGAGTGCCGCTTAGTTCCATTTTTTTTTAGTTAAATCACCCGCCGAAGCGAATCCTTTTCTTTCGAAATAGCCAAGCCAGTAAGTAGAAGGGCAAGAGCAAGGGAGAGGGAAAGAAAGGCATTACCAGAAGGAAAGTAGTCCAACTCAATGTCTTACGCATCAGTGGCATTTGAATGAAAGCAGTAAGTCCGTGGCCAAGAATCATCGATTTTGGAGTTACCAGCTCAAGGAATTTCTTACTTACTTGATAGAGTAAGGTAAGGAATTTTCTTCAAGTTTTTTAGTTCCATATTGCATAAATTAATCAGGCTGGAAAGACCTACACCTACTACCCTTTATCTTTTCCCTTTTTCAAGAAGGTCAAAAAGAGGAATATTTAAAGAAAGCTTTTCTAGCCAGCCCAGCCCTTCTAGTTGGAGTTGCTGTGCCAGTTGCATTGACAGTTTCCGCTGCCTTGAAGCGAGTAGCAATTGCAGTGGAAGTTTCCTTTGCTGCGGTTTGAGTTCTCGTTCTAGTTGAGGGACCTCTTTCATCGCGTTCTGTTACATCCCGCCCAGAGCCAGTCCCCAGCGGTTTAAGATCTAGGAGATGTGGGAGAAGGTTTTCCTATCCCAGTGAGGAAAGCATTTATTGAGTAAGTGAGTGAGCCTATGTGCTCTCAGATGGCTCTTGATCGGATGGAGCTTTTTAGTTCAATATCTTACTCGCCCTCGGCCCCTATATAATATATATATCTTTCTTCTTCCTTTCATTTCAAACTAAAGGAGGAGTCTCGCTAGACCCCTTGGATGAGTAGTTGATCCCACTTCCATTGCTAGGCCATCCTAAGTCTATAAGTCGTAAGCTTTTATATTCTAGTTTTAGTGCTAGGATAAACCTATCAAACTTCTGAAGAAAGCTAAGCTCTTCCGGCGATTGGGCCTTCCCTCTAATCCATTTGAAGTTCGCTTGCAACCCTTGGGAGAAAGGTTACATCCAATCCAGTTGCAGAAAAAGGAGTTTAAGTCATAAGAGAATCGCCTGTTCCATCTGCTTGCGATCCAGCAGTTGCCATATCTACGGTTTTCTTGGTTATACCTTACCTGCGGCGAGTAAGTTCCTTACTTTTTGAAGGTAGGAGGATATGTAGGTTCTATCATAGGCTTCTGGGAGAAGGCTTCAAGCCAGCTATATCTCCCAAGCCAGAAGTCTCTCTAAAATCTGCAGTTTCCTTAAAGCCAAAAAGGAGTCTTGAAAATGGGCTAGCAGGCTCAGGCTCTAGGTCAAGCGCAGGTTCTACGAGTTCTGGGGCAAGGGGATCAAGATTAGATGCAGTAGAAGTTTCTGCTTTGAAGCGGGTTGGAGTTGCAGTTGGATAAGGAGTAGTTGGTGCCGCCTATCCCTCCAGAATAGTGGAATACCCCATTGGAGTATAAGCCTACCCAAAAGAAGTAGTTGCATAGCCAATTGCAGAAAAAAGGGTTTAAGTCCTAAGTGCTAAGTGCTTCAATTGCTAATGCCTTTCCTTCTCCTTTTAGTCGAGTTGTAACATCCTTCTCGATCGAATTCTTTCATACCTTTGCCTGCGAACCTCTATCTATTAGCCTATTAGCGGATTACCCCTATTAGCGTATTATCTGTACTCGCTTGTGCTAGTTCTCGGAGGGTCCTAATGAGGCGAGGGAAGAGTCTACATCCCTAGTCGAGCTTGGTCCAGACCAGACGAGTTGCCATTTCCCCTAGATGTCGTACCAACCAGTGGGAGAAAGATTAGGAAAGTATCTTTGAGTAAACCTGTATATCAGTCTCCTTGTGAGCAATCCTGTTTTTTTTCCATGAAGAAAGCTAGCCCTCTTTTCTAGCCTATCTATGAAGTATTCCCAGCTATCCAATTGCTACAAGGGAAAATCCATCAGTTTGAAATCATTATATGAGTTAAGCAAGTGACTTTGTTGAAAGCCTTTCAAGCTCTTTCTTAACAAGTGGGGATCCATCAATAAAGGGCAAAAGCCCAGTCTCAACTCAAGTCAAAAGAGTAAATGAAAGTAGGGTTATTTACGGGGTAGTCCGCTCTACCTTAGATATGGTTTATCAATTAGAAGGTATCTGATGCATGAGGGGATTTGAGATTTCCCGCTATCTGAACCTAAACCCTGAGTTTGAGGAAACTGACTTCTCCTTTTCAGTCCTTGGATCTATCGAACCAGTATCATCCTTATTTTGATTTGTCCTCCTACCAATGGTTCTACCGGCCTTTGTTGCAGTCTCAGCTTAATATGTAGCCCCAGAACAGAAGTAGTTGACTATGGATAAGCAATATCAGATAAGCCCCCGGGGGCTTATCTTCTTTTCTTCTAGCATCTCCCGTAGCGGAGAAGCATTTCCTTTGCTTCGAATCAATCCTATCATCAGTAGGGGCCTAATGCCAGTCTTCGAGGCAAGCAAATCAATCGTATCAACCTTTCCAGCACTAATCCTTGTGCTAATTCTTGTAGTGCTTGACTCAGTCTCTCCGTCAGTCCTAAATCCGTCTCGTAGGAAATGTCGTAGTATGAAAAAAGGAGGCTATTCTCCTTCATCTTATTTTATTACACTTCTCTTTGAAGCTCTTTCTCAGATAATGATTATCTTCTTAGTGTGTGAAGTCGATTCTTGCTTGACTTGTTGGCTCACCCGAGGCGAGGACTGAGTTTGCTTTCTTTCTTGCTTTGTATCGAGGGTATGTGTATGCGGTTGTAGGACATGTTCTTTATTGTTAGAGGTTTCCTTCTCTTATTGTATTTGTCTTGTATGGCGGGACTGGTGATTCTTTTGTATCACCATTTTCCTATCCTTTCTTGTTCTAAGGAGAATGTGTCAGAGTTCTCCCGGCGAAAAGGAAAAAGCTTTCTTTCCGCCCCTGCTTTCTTATCATTGAAAGCCTTGGCAGCAACTAAAGCGGAATCTCGCCTAGCGGGTCTCCGAGAGCAATTGGCCAAACTCGTGACATGGTTTCTTTATCAATGAACTGTGTGTCAACGTTGTGCCGTCTTTTTCACTCTCTCACTATCTGAACTTGAAGGTTCAGTTTGTGTTCCGTGAACTCAAGAACTACTTATTTAAAATGCTATAGCGGATGTAGTTGAATTGGGACCAAGACAAAGAAAGTGCTTCTATCGAAGAGGCCCACGCTTCTTGTGTTTAAGTAAGTACACCGGTGACGTATTATAAGATCAATGGTCTTCTTCATTCTTTCCTAAGAAGAAAGTTAGTAAAAACCCCAACAGTGAGAGAAATGGAATAAGAGCTATAAATAGAATAAGGTAAGACAGATCTTCTCGTAGCAGCTGTAAGCCTTTCCGTTGCCGCTGTTAATGGCATATCAGTAACCTTAGCTATTGAATCAGCTCTTAAGCTTGGCACTGATTCCTTTCCTGGCCTTTTGAAAGAAGAAAATGGGCAAGGGCGGTAAAGGGACGAAGTAACTTGACCGATAGGTCAAGGGACAAGCCCTTGGCTTAGTTTAAGGCTAGCTATATGCTTAACACATGCAAGTCGAACGTTGTCTTCCCGGAGTCTGTGTCACGCTTTTTCTTTAAACGCCCTAACCTAAGAAATAGGCTTCAATCATCGGTTCAAATCCGATAAGGGCTTCTTTTTTTCGGTATGCCGCTCTTCGAATAGAGCGAATAAACTTAATAAAAAAAGTCTCATGACTATCCTTCGCCCCTTATCTCCTCATCGATTCTTACGTAATTCGTTGCTTTACACCTTTTTCTTTCTTCGACCAATCTTTCGACTTTTGATCGCTTACTTATATATTAATATATTCTATTTTTTCTTCGGATACTGGCCTTCCACAGACATATCCGTTTGGAATTATGTTTCTGACATAAGCGTTTACACCGAATCAAGCGGTGACACCGAATCAAGCTGGCATTCTAATTCAATAAATCCTGCTGAGAATTTCCATGACGAGCATCCTTTACTACCTAATGAGAATAACGCCCCTAATCATAATGGAATCCCTGTAGACGTTGTGGATCAGTTTCGTATCCTAAACTTCGAGATGGAGCTAGAACTCTTTGCTCGTATCCGAATTCTAGAGAACCGCATGATTGAGGGATTGCCCCCGCAACTCAACTTGGGTGAATACGAAACCTTAGTAAGAGGCTTTCTCAACCAAACTCTTACCATTGAGCATTACTGTAATACCATGAGCAATGAGCTCTTTGAAATTGCAGTTATGGAATTGAAGGCGAATTTGGTGGATCAGCTTTCTAATTTGTTGGTGAGCGAGCCGACTGCGCGTCTCACTCAAATATTGAGTGACTCCCCCTTTCCTGAAGGATCTATAAGACCGGAAGCTCTTGAATTCCTAAACGACTTTATGGATCGTTTAAATCTTCATGAGCCACGTTCGACTTTTGAAAAAGGGTTGGTTGAGGCTATGCTTCGGTACTGGATCCAAGATGTCCAGCAAAACGCGCATCGCTCCTCCTTCTATCTTGAGTTCGTAAAGCATTTTCGTGGCGATCTATGACCGCCTTTTTATTGATTTTGACGATTGGATCTCTCTATGAATGGAAAAGGGGTGCTTCGGATCGAGGTTTCAGTTTCATTCAACCAACTATCTTTTTGAAGCAGATAGTTTACAGTGCTCATTCTATAGATACTGGAAAAGCCAACTCATGTTTCCACTCAATTTTCATTACGAAGATGTATCACGTCAGGATCCGTTGCTCAAACCGAATCACGCCAACGTTATGGAAGTTCCTGGATCGTGTAACATAAGAGTAGTACCAAAGGCAGCACCTTCTGCTTTAATAATAAAAAATGGAAAATTGGCTATGGAGATTCCGCGCGGTCAGAAATTAATACAGACACAAAGGGCTTCGACAGGAAAGTCGTTTCGATCCAATCCATTCTTGGGGTCAAATAAAGACAAAAAAGGATATGTCAGTGACCTAGCACGACAAAGCACTCTCCGAGGGCATGGAATGTCTCATTTTTTGGTCAGAATCTCCACAGTAATGCCTCTGTTAGATTCTCCGGTCGAAATACGGGAAAACTCCATTCAATTCTCGATGGAAACGGAGTTTTGCGAATTCTCCCCGGAACTGGAAGATCATTTCGAGATCTTCGAACATATTCGAGGGTTCAATGTGACTATTGTCACTTCGGCCAACACACAAGATGAGACTTTACCACCGTGGAGCGGCTTTTTGCAAAAAGATGAGGGGGAAACTCAGTAAGATGTCGGAGAAGCGAAATATACGAGATCACAAACGTAGATTGCTCGCGGCTAAATATGAATTGAGACGAAAGCTTTATAAAGCCTTTTGTAAAGATCCCGATCTTCCTAGTGATATGCGGGACAA